TTGCTTCAATCTTTACTATATAAAATAAACTAACGATTGAAGATTTAGTTACGATTAGAAAAAAACTTTTCGATCTTTATCCATGGATTTGTTATTTATACTTATTTAATTGGAAATGGAAGTATTGATCCAATTCAAACAAAAATTATGTTTCGCAATTAATTTAATAATCCAATTTTTCAATTTATACTTCACCCTTGGATACAAATCACGAGAATGTATATTTTTCCTCGAACCTTTCATTGAGAGGTAAAGGAGTAAAGCCTTTTAAGAAATAAAGTTTCTGCTCGGAATAGGAATTAAACCGAGGGACCCCTTAACTATATAAGGGATTAATAAAACGAATCGCACTTTTACCACTAAACTATACCCGCTACAATGCGATTATTGTATAGAAATGCACTTTTTGTCGAACAAGGAAATCCGATGTAATCAAGATAAGAAAAGAGTACTAGTAATTAAAAAAAAACTAAATACCAAGTTCTTTCGAGGATTTTGGACAGAACAGATAGGGATCTATAAAACTATTTATGTCATGGCATAAAACTGGATTGCACAACAATCGAGAATTCCCCTTTTTCTTTTTTTTATTTAATTTACTTAAAAAAAAAATACTAATATTCGTAATAAAAATTACTAATATAATAATTAGTAAATATAATAAAATAAGAAATGAAACTTTGATTCTCTATCATAGATATGGAAATAATCCGTCTTCTGATTGTTGTTTCAATAACAAGCCAAGCATTTTCTATTTAAAATAAAGCAAAATTTTTTTATCTACGATTTCGAACAAAAAAAAGGCCCGGCTAGGTAATGACCAGGCCAGGCCGTGAAAAGAAAATAAAACAACTCTTTCTTTCGGTATTCTTTTTTTTTTATTCGAAATATCTCTTTTTAGCCTTTTCTTTATCTAAATAGGATTGCTTATCAAACTTTTCTATATTAAAGTTGTATATATCAATGTTGTATATATCAATATAGTAAAATAATATATCTAAAATAGATAAAGAAGGGGTTTTGTGAAGCCTTCCATTTTGTGTAATGGAACTATGTAACATGGTAATTCGCCTTTTTCAATTCGGAGAGATGGCTGAGTGGACTAAAGCGTCGGATTGCTAATCCGTTGTACGAGCTTTTCGTACCGAGGGTTCGAATCCCTCTCTTTCCGTTTCCGTTGATGACTCGGTATTTTATTTATCTTGCAAATTCCAATTCTTCGAACCTTTTTTTTTTATTTTATTAAATAAAGATGTGCAATAGATAAAATCCTAAGAACATTGAAAAATTAAGCAAGTAAAAGGAAAGGCCTCTTTTTTTATTCTTCACGCCCAGGATTACGTCCTGGATCATTAGATAGGAATCCGAAGATGAACAGAGAAACAAAAAATATCACTACTGTGTAAACAAAGAGTTTGAGAGTAAGCATTACACAATCTCCAAAAGATCATTTTTGTTTTGAAAAAAAAAAGAGAATAGAGTCTCCATTTTTATACCGCATATCCTATTTTGACCCCAATAAATGAAAGGGTTTCGAGAAATGAAATAAAAAAGAATTTTCAATTTTTTTTTTTGGAATGAAAGAGGTGACTCTTATTCCAAAAAACGTCTTTCCTACCCCCGCGGCGCCTTTACTTTATTAATAATAGGATTATTCAATAAATGAAAAGGAATCAAAATGAGGAAATGGGGGGTGGTTCCGCTTTCTCTAAGCTATCTAAGAATTAGTTAAATCGAGAGTTCATACTATACTGTAAGACTTATCTGATCTTATCCATTCTTAGAATTTATTTTCGAAAATAAATAAAATAAATCATGTCTAGGACAGTATTCAAAATTTCATCGAAAACTTACAGCAGCTTGCCAAACAAAGGCTAAGAGAAAAAAGAGAAGGGGTATTACTGGCATAAAATCTACGATTGGACTCAAAAAAGCGTAGGCCTCGGGCAATTTGGCTAAGAAAAAACTACTCGAATAAAGGGTGGAATTAAGACAGATCAAACTAAGGATATTAAGCATAACAAACATTTTTTTTTGACTTGGAGATAATTGTATTTTGATTGATTTAATATAATAATATATTATTATTGATAATCGATATATGGTAAAAATCACGAAAGTAAGGTAGATCAAAAAAAAAAATCCTTTTTTTTTAACTTGAACTCGCCCAATCAAAAATTTTTCTATTTTCTTTTGCGAATTGAAGAAATCATCCTTTCATATAATATCTTAATTGAATTATATGTAATGATCAATAAATTCAGTTTTGTTTTATTTATAGATAATTCTATATCTACACGTGTCAAAATCCCAGGAACAATAGAGGCCGTAGCTATTTGGACTGGAATTGACGAATAACCAATACCGATACTATTCTTTATTAGTATCAGTATCGAATAGAAATCGAAATGGGGCGTGGCCAAGTGGTAAGGCAACGGGTTTTGGTCCCGGTATTCGGAGGTTCGAATCCTTCCGTCCCAGGGAATACCTATTATTTCTAGATCTATATAAAGATCTATATAAAGAGAAATTATGAGACTAATGAAATGAAAATTGTCTTTTTGAACTAATTTATCTAAAATATTGAATGGATAGAACGTGATTCTTGTTTCTGATTTTTAATCATTCTATTTTTCTCTAAATCATATCTTTTTCTCAAATTTAGTTCAAATAAATACAGATGGAGCTATATGGAGTTAGGATCTAATCTAGGTAAGGTAGGAACCTAGATGACAAGAATTTGCAATAAAGTAAAAAAAGGTAAAATAAGGGAGTGAATGTACCTTTCATGGTATATCCATTGCCTTAGAAGATTTCTATTTGAGTTAGTTATTTCGAACTAGACTATATCCATATGATAATAAGAGTTAATCGACAATGTAAGATATCAATTTCAATAGCAGTGTCTGTAGAAATCTGATTAACAAACCATCAAGTTACATATGTAACACATGTATTTTCTTTGAACCTCGTTTTTAAATATTTCATCTTGTATTTCATTTGGCTCGAATAAATAATTCGAAATTGATGTAATAATAGAGAACGGGGGATTCATACACACTATTCTATTCCCCTTGCTTTAAATAAAAATTATTGAACCTCCGGGGGGAAAGAAACTACGCGAAAAATGAGGAAATGCGGAATTTCGTATTTTATTATCGTTTAATTTCGTTGATAAGGTTTTTTGAATCATGGATTTAGATGATCAAATGCGATCCTTAGTAAAACGTTATTCAAATAGTGATATTGGTATGAGGTAGGGTTTTTCAATTAAATAACTCTTTGAATCATTTCTTCTGACTATTTGATACTCGAAGAAGGCCGAGATTGTTGAATATATCCTATTAGGTTTAGGTTACTTGAAGATGAAATGTCAATTGAATAATAAAAAAAAGAACTTTTTATTCGTAATATTTAGAAATTTTCTATAAATTAATAAAGAAAATAAAAATATTGCATTATTGAATAAAATAAAAAATGCATTGAAATTGAATTCTTGATAAGATTGCTTTACTTTAGCAAGCATCAATTCAGATAAAAGAAGAAAAAATATAGATTTCTCAGAAACGATCGAACAAATGACTATTCATGATTCCATAATTGAATCAATTACATATCAGCTCCAAACTAAACTAGAGAAATGTTATGGTAAAACTTCGGTTGAAACGATGTGGTAAAAAGCAACGTGCGACTTGACAGACATGATCAGTTGTGGATTCTTACAACCACCATTTTCTATTCTATAGAAATGAAGGTGCTCTTGGCTCGACATCCCTTGTTCTGTTCCATTAGAACCACTGTTTTTTGTTGGGGTTTAATGTCAACAGTATATGATGTAGCTCGAGTAGAAAGTATTGATAGGGGCAAAGATCTAAGGTTAGTGCCAATTAATAAGTTGGAACAACTTCGTAAGTATATTTTCGATCTAGTAGAAATCGAAAGGATCCAATTCGAGCAAGTTTCAAATAAAAAACGAAAATTTGTGCGGAATTAGTGAAACTCTTTTAATCAAAAGTCTATCATGCGTCAATCGATCGGTCGTATGATTTTTTCATAGAAAGAAATCATAAATAAGGGGCATGTTGCTGTCATTTTGAAATGATTCAAATTCACCGAAGTAATGTCTAAACCCAATGATTCCGGGCAAAGATAAAGTATTTTGGAACAAGGAAATACCCCTTTTCACTTGTCTCGACAACTAGATAAAGAATCAAAATATATTCTAAACGAGACAAACAAAAAAAGGGGTTAGAGACCACTCAAAAAATGAAATGCCTAAGGCTTTTTTTTCTTTTGAACTATTTCAAAGTTATCCAACTTGAGTTATGAGAATACAAATGATTTTTTTTTTGATAAAGAGGAATAAAAAAAGGATTAAATAATCCATAGTCTAATCGATTTGATGATGTTATGTAGCTATTTAACCTTCGAATTCTATACATAGATCTAACTTACAATTTCTCGAGCCGTACGAGGAGAAAACTTCGTATACGGTTCTAGGGGGGGGTTATAGTTCATCTACATCTATCCCAATGAGCCCTTTATCGAATCGTTGCAATTGATGTGCGATCTCGAAGAGAAGGAAGAGATCTTCAGAAAGTGGGTTTTTATGATCCGATAAAAAATCAAACCTATTTAAATATTCCCCGGATTCTCTATTTTCTTGAAAGGGGCGCTCAACCTACCGAAACTTTTTATGATATTTTAAAAAAGGCGGGGGTGTTTACAGAATTTCATTTTAATCAAACGAAAGTCAATTAATGAAATAAAAAAAAAGAGAGAAGAGGGTGGGGTGTGATTCATATATAGCTTTGTATAACTTTTTTTTTTACTCTATTTATTCATTTATTATTGTTATCATTTATTGTTATTACCATAGAATACCATGTTATATAATGACAAAAATAGATTTTGTTGATATAATTTGATATAAGATGGATACAAAAAGATCAAGTGAATAAATGAAGTAATTGGATCGACGAGACATATCCAACTTTGTC